AGTTGGCATGTTGAATCATATCATATAAATAATGGGCTGGTTTAGATCGATCCTAACCTGATGATGATTCAATTACTCGCCTCCCACTTGCCTTGATATTGATACAATCTTTCTCTCTATTACGCTATTTCTCGGTTAATAACATGGTAATTGCCCCTGCCAGTACCGGAAGTGATAATAAAGGTGGGAATGCTGTCACTAGAACGGACCACACAAATAGGGGTGATCTATGCATAGTCATTCCAGGTCCACGCATGTTGGAGATAGTTGTTATAAAATTGATAGAACCTAAAATGGATGAAACACCAGATAGATGAGGACTAGAAATTGCTGAATCAACTGCTCCTCCAGAATGGCTGGTAATACCACTTAAGGGCGGATAGACCGTCCACCCAGTGCCGCTACCCACTTCTACTAAGGCTGGGCTTAATAGGAGCACGAGACTTGGTGGCAACAACCAGAATGAAATATTATTTAATCGTGGAAATGCCATGTCAGGCGCACCTATCAGAATCGGAACAGACCAATTACCAGATCCACCTATCATCGCCGGCATAACCATAAAAAAGATCATTAAAAAAGCGTGAGCCGTTATTAAAACATTATAAAGTTGATGATTCCCACCAAGAATTTGATCGCCGGGTCGTGCTAATTCCATACGAATCAGTACTGAGAAGCATGTGCCCATCACTCCAGCAATGGCACCAAAGATGAAATGAAATATAGAGTCCCTATATCTTTGTGGTTAGTGGAGAACAGCCATCGGACCGGATTTGTCGTAAAATTGAGATTCTTTTGTTTCCTTCCTTATCAGAGAAGGGTCCCTCTTAGGGAGCTGGGGCTTCTTTTTTGAAAAAAGGGGGGCTAATACACAGGGAAGAGGCTTACTAGAAAAAAAAGACTAACTAACTACATAGCTACTTACATAACATAAGAGAATTTCATAAAGTCACTCTCTCCAACCTTTTATATATCCGGCTTTATAAAGTAAATATGAGATTTGCGTTGGTTTTTCCAACGAAACTAAGCACTTTTTTTATTTATCATTCGGAAGAGCTCTTTTTGTGGTCTCACTTTACCACGATCTGAAATGCGCGATACTTCGATTGGTGGAAGCCAGTCTATGAAGATTCCCCCTTTTCTTACGTGCAATTCCCCTCTTTCGGTAAGCATCCAGTATCTCATCAAATGAACATTGCTCTAAGCTTGTCCTGTAGATTATACGTCGTTTGAAAGCTGCTTCAAGGGTCCAACGAATAGCTAAGGTTTGTTGACGATCCCTGGCTACAATCCCAGGGACATCATAAATAGTACCTGCTCTTCCTACTCTTTCCACTTCGCATATGGGCTTTATATTCTCTAGGGCGTCAACCATAAGTTTGATTACATCGCGTTCAGTTCGAGCGGGGCGATGAAAAGTTTGATAAACAATAGCACGAACTCTTGTTTTTTTACCTTCTTTCATGCGAAAGTTGACCAACTTCTTGATCAATTGTTTTTGCTCACCATCCAAGTCCCCCATATAGCTTAGAATTTCCGAGCAATTGGAAGCCGCTTTCGATGACGAGGCCGAAGAATTTATATTACGCGATCGTTACTGTCCATCTTTATCAGCCAACTCCCCAGTTTCCAACAGTGACTGTCTCTGATCCCTCTATTTCTTCTGAGCAGCAATAGAAGTATAAAGTAAATTGCCCAATGTTTCCAAATTAGTCCAACTTCGTACCTTTCCGGCATAAACCATATATCTCAGAGAGGTCGTATTTCACCAATCTAAGTTTTGCACAGACTTTCTACATGGGATCGCCTTTGACATCAGTTTGCCACACCTTACTCACAATAGGGTGGAACTCGGGGAGTGGGAGTTCAGTCATGAAGTTGAAAAAGGAAGGATATGCACCCCTGTTCTAACCACACAGGCACTATGATCAGAGAGGCCCTTGGGGGTGAATTCAACTTCAGATTCAGATAAAGGCAGAGAGCCAAAGCACTTACAATTAGCAAGAGCTCTATCCACTTTTCTGGAAATACAAGAGGCCTCATCATCTTTCTTAGACCATGTGACGAAGTGTCCCATATATCTGATGTCCTCAAGTCCTGCACTTTGAAGACATGAAATCATTCATAGCAGAGGACCAAGAATCAGTCCCTCCATTCTTTTTCCAATTTAGGAGTCCTACCTTGGGAGCATCCCGGGCAAGATCTATGGTTTCAGCTGCGGCTAAGCGAACTACCTATTCTATAGAAGTGAATATGAGAGAAAAAGCTCTTCTTTCACATAGTGGGAGGCTGGCCTTCTCTCTTCCCAATTCTCCCAATGAGACCTCTTTCACTCACTTAGTGGATGACCCAGAGGACTTTAATAAGGCCCCCTTTTGCCTCATCACGATCTCCCTGAAAAGAGGGTGAAGTAGCGGCTGGGGTCAGGTAAGGCTTTGTCGTAAGCCAATCAAGAAAGACCTGAAACCTTGGTGTAGAAAGACTGGTTGCTGAAACTAGG